GTTTCTGTAGTTGAACAACAACAGTAGTTTTTCAGATTACAAGTTTAGGTTGAAGTCCTGGCAGAAATATGGAGGCATGTTCAAATTGTTGTGTGTTGGTGTGATTCAGGGTTGATCTAGGATGTGTTTGGCGGCTTGTTGGTAGAGGGTGGACGGCCCAACCCCTAGCGTAAGGGTAGACCATTTCGTAGGGTAGTAGAGGATCAAATTCATGGGGAAAATAATTATGGGGATTTTTAAATGTGTTTGAATGAGTGAACCAGTATAGGTCGTTAATCAAGGCCCATTGAGGAAGATAGTCATGTGCCATCAATTTAGGTGGAGTCTTCGTAGGATGGCTTATTTGACGCTTAAAACGGCAGATGGTGGCTCATAACTGCGCGATGCTTGTTGTGGGGAATGATGCTTACAACTGCGTAATATTTGTTGAACTTAAGTAGTTTATTTTCTAGGAGTCCTGTAAGAGGGATAATTAGGAGGAAGGTGGTGAAGTAGAGAATTGATGCGACTTGGCCAATGGTGACAAATGGGTCTTCAACTGGTTGCCCTCCGATTCATGTAAGGATGGCAGTGTTAGCAATAAAAGATCAAAAGAAGAGTTTAGTGAGAGGGCGGAAGATTGTGCTTCGTTGTTTTGATGTATGGAGGAGTGGGGCGAGAAAGAGGGTTAGAATAGAGAATAGGAGGGCTAAGACTCCGCCGAGTTTATTTGGGATTGAGCGGAGAATTGCGTAGGCAAATAGGAAGTATCATTCGGGTTTAATATGTGGGGGCGTAACTAGTGGGTTGGCAGGAATAAAATTGTCTGGGTCCCCCAGGAGGTTTGGGGCAAATGTTGAAAGACTTGCTAAGGCCCCGATTATAATAGAGAATCCGAGTAGGTCTTTATAAGAGAAATAGGCGTGAAATGGGACTTTGTCCAAGTTTTGATTTAATCCTGTCGGATTAGAGGACCCTGTTTGGTGGAGAAATAGAAGGTGAATCATGCTTGCGCCGGCGATAATGAAAGGTAAGACGAAGTGAAAGGAGAAGAATCGGATTAGGGTAGCGTTGTCTACCGAGAATCCTCCTCAGATCCATTCAACTAAATTAGTGCCGATGTAGGGGGCGGCAGATAGGAGGTTTGTAATTACTGTGGCGCCTCAGAATGATATTTGTCCTCATGGGAGGACGTATCCGACGAAAGCCGTTGCTATCACTAAGAAGAGAAGGATGACTCCGATATTTCAAGTTTCTTTAAATAGATAGGAGCCGTAGTAAAGGCCTCGGCCAATATGGAGGTAAAGACAAATGAAAAAGAAAGATGCCCCATTAGCATGTAGATTGCGGAGAAGTCAGCCATAATTCACGTCGCGTATGATATGGGCTACTGATGAGAAAGCTAGGGATGTATCTGCTGAATAATGTATGGCTAGGAAAAGGCCTGTGGCAATTTGGGCAATTAAGCAGAGGCCTAGAAGTGAGCCGAAGTTCCATCAGGCTGATAAATTGGCGGGGGCGGGGAGGTCAATAAATGCATGATTGATAATTTTGAGAATTGGGTGAGATTTACGTAGAGGTGCCATAATTTCTGTAACTAGAAGGTAGATTATACAGACTAGGTTAAGTACCTAGCAGAAATAGTGATAAAGGAGTTGTGTTTATTATTGGGAATATTGGCTGTGGCCTCAAATCCGTCGCCTTATTATGGGACTTTAGGGCTGGTTTGAGGGGCTGGAGCTGGGTGTTTAGTGTTAATTGAGGGGGGTTTGAGCTTTTTGGCATTAGTTTTGTTTCTTGTTTATTTGGGGGGGATAATAGTGGTGTTTGGATATTGTGCGGCGTTAGTGGCAGAGCCTTATCCGGAGGCGTGGGGGAGTCGAGTTGTGATAGGGTATCTAGGTATATATGTCATGATTGTGTTAGTTGGTTGAGGTGTGTTTGGGGAGCATGGTGGGGGTGTAAGTGAATTTAAGTGGGGGGTGAGTAGTTTAGAGATACTGGGTGTCACAGGTATATATCAGGCTGGCGGTCTACTATTAATAATAGCCGGGTGAGGTTTGTTGGTAACGCTTTTTGCGGTATTGGAGGTTGTTCGTGGTCATAAGAGTGGGGCATTGCAATCGGTAAGACAAAAAGTCGGGCAATCGTGGTGGGCCATTAGCTGCGGGGTGCGCAGTTGTAAGTGTAGATTAGGATATGGCAAGAAGTGAAGATATTGTAAGAATAGAAAAAACTAAAAGGAGTGTAATAAATAAGGCACCCATGTAGAGCTGGATTATAGCTTTGTGAGTGACTTGTATAGCTCGGTCAAAATAAATTATAGCTGTGGGTAGTGCACGGGTGCCCATTCAACTGGCCCATGTTTCTTCAATGATGTGGGTAATCATTTGTCAGGCCGAATTTAGTGTGGTGATTACGAAGGCACGATGGACTAGAAGACTGTAGAAAGAGGGGTCATATTTTTTCATTGGGGCATGTTTTTTAGGGGATTTAAGTCAGGTTAGTTGTGCCGAGTCGTAAGCAAGTAGAAAAGAGAGGAGCGTAATAATGAGGGCTGTTAGTTTAATAAAGGTGGGTATTGTGTGCGTTATAGGAAAGCTAGGGAACAGTAGGAAAAAAAGAATAGGGCCCATAATAATGCTTCCTAGAGCCAGACGAATAATAGGGTTTTTTACTGAGGTGTGTTCTTCGCTTGAGGTTATGAGGGGGTTGGATCGCGGTTGAGTTATTGAGGTGTAATAAGTGAGACGTAAGCTGTAGATGGCGGTGAATGCGGTTGCTGCTAGAGTTAGTAAGGTTGCTGTAGTATTGGCATAAGAGTTAGTTGTGGCTTCAATAATAGCGTCTTTGGAGTAGAATCCGATTAAGAAAGGGGTTCCTATAAGAGCTAGGCTGCCAACGGTTATACAGGTAGTTGTAATTGGGAGGTCTTTATAAAGACCCCCCATTCGTCGGATATCTTGGTTATCGTGGAGGTTGTGGATAATGATCCCTGCACACAGAAAGAGCATGGCCTTAAAGAAGGCATGCGTGCAAATGTGGAAGAATGCTAGGTTGGGTAGACTAATGCCAATAGAGACCATTATTAAGCCAAGTTGGCTTGAGGTGGAGAAAGCGATAATTTTTTTTACATCATTCTGCGTAAGAGCAGAGAAGGCTGCGAAGGCTGAAGAAATTGCGCCTAAGCATAAGCAAACTGTGAGGGCTGTTTGATTTTGGGCAATGATTGGGTGAATTCGGATAAGTAGGAACACACCCGCAACGACTATGGTGCTGGAGTGTAAGAGGGCTGATACTGGGGTTGGCCCTTCTATGGCGGAGACGAGTCATGGGTGTAATATAAATTGTGACGACTTGCTGGCAGCAGCTACAATGAATGCTAAGAGGAGGATAGTTGGTGGAGTTGTAGAGAAGATGTAGTTTAGGCTTGTTGATAGTGAGTTTTTGTAGACTCAGCAGAATGCTAGAAGGAAGCCGATATCACCAACACGATTATATAGTACAGCTTGTAGAGCAGCTACTGCCGCATCACTTCGAGCATTATATCAGCCGATGAGAAGGTAGGACATAATTCCTACCCCCTCCCAACCTAAGAAAAGGGTAATTAAATTTCCTGAAGAAGTAAGGATAATTATGGCGAGTAGAAAAGTTAACAGGTGCTTAGAAAATGTGTTTATCTTTGGGTCACTTTCTATGTATCAAGAGGAAAACTCCAAAATGGATCATGACACGAGTAGCGCAATGGGTAGAAATATAATTTGATACTTGTCAAATTTAAGATTTATATCTAAAGTAGAAAGTCCTATGTTTAGTCACTCTCATTTTGTGGAGAAGTTTGTTATGCTGCCCGCGCCCAGGTAGACAAACGTAACAAGGGGGATAAGAGAAATAAAAAAGGCACCTTTAACTGCTAGTTTAGCTTGAAGGTGCGTGTTGTGTGTTGTCGGCCGAAAAAGGGGTGATGTTAATTTCAGGACGGAGGTGACCGTAGTTGCAAGGGCGATGACCGATGTCATGTAGTGAACTGCTGTGTTAGGGCATTATAAGGCGTGACTATTCTGTGACGTTTGGTGTCTAGTTCACTAGTTTTAGGTTTGAGCTTGCTGTGGAGTCGAACCACAGTAATGAGGAATTAGCAGTACCCATATTTGCCTAACAGGCTCGGTGAATAGGGAGATTTTATCCCCCATTTCTAGAATCACAATCTAGGGTTTTGTCTAAACTATATTCACATAGTATAAATTAGTTCTGGTTTGAGAATAAGCAGAAGTCCTGGGATAACATGAAGGATGAGGAGAGTGTGTTCGCGGATTTGAGATGGAAATAGAGTTTTTAAGTGGGTGGGAAGGGGTCCTCGTTGGGTGGATCATAGGACATAAAGGGTATAGGCTGTTGTGAAAATAAGATTAAGTACTACTACTATAAAGGCGATTGGGGATCAGTTAAAGAGTGTGATTATGATTAGTAGTTCGGCAATAAAGTTGGGTGTAGGGGGGAGGGCTATGTTGAATAAAATGATGGCTAGCCATCAGGCGGAGGCCAGGGGAAAAATAAGCATAGCCCCGCGCAATAGAATTATTGTTCGGCTGTTTGTTCGTTCGTATGCTGTGTTGGCAAGGCAGAATAAGGCTGAGGATGTAAGTCCGTGAGCGATTATCATGATTATATCGCCAGAATAGCTTCAGGGGGGAGAGATTAAGGCAGCCACAGCTACGAGGTTTATGTGACTTACTGAGGACATTGCAATGAGTGATTTCAGATCTGTCTGTCGTAGGCAAAGGAGGGCGGCGGTTGCGAGGATGCCTACAATAGCAATGAGTATGATGAATAGAGTGTTTTCGATGGTGATATTGTGTAGGAGGGCTGATGTGCGTAAAATTCCGTAACCGCCTAGTTTGAGGAGTGTTCCTGCTAGGACTATCGAGCCGGCAATCGGGGCCTCGACGTGGGCTTTGGGTAGCCATAGGTGGAGGCAGTAGAGTGGGAGTTTTACTAGGAAGGCGAGGTTGTACATTAGTCAGAAGAATCCGGGGTAGTTAGTTATAGGGTAGGTAAAGGTACTTGTGAGTGTAAGGGTTGATAAAAGGGAGCCGTGGGTTGAAAAAATGTCGATAAATCATAAGATTAGTGGAACGGCCCCAAGTATAGTGTAGAAGGCAATGAACATTCCGGCCTCTAAACGACGTTCTTGAGCGCCTCAGCGGGCAATAATAATTATAGTAGGAACTAGGGAGGCCTCAAAGAAAACGAAAAATAATATTAGGTCTGAGGCTGTAAAGGCCAGAAGAGTGGTAAGTTGGAGGAATGCATTATTTGCAATGTAAATTCGTTGGCGATTAATAGGTTCTAGTGAGAGCTTGCTTTGGCTGGCTAGCAGTGTGAGGGGGAATAATCAACAAGTAAGGATGGCTAATGGGGCTGAAATTTTGTCGATAAAAAAGAGTGAATTGGAAAAGTTAAAGTCTGACAGAGAAGAAAAAGACATAGACAAAAATGCGGTAAAAAACCCTTGGGCGGTAACTACTGTTCATAGTGTTTTTGGGGTAGAAAGGAGGATTGTGAAAAAAGCGAGAATTCAGGCAAAAATAATTATTAGCATCGTAGAAGGTTGAGTGTTTTTAAGTTATCACTGCCATTTGACCGGGCAGTAGCAATTATTAGGGAGAGCCCTAAGCCGGCTTCGCAGGCAGAAAACGTGAGTATAATTAGAGGGGATAGTAGTGGGGAAGTCGTTAATTGTGAGGGCCACAGGCTGAGGCTAATGAAGATTGTTAGTATTATACCTTCAAGACAAAGAAGGGCTGAAAGAAGATGTATTCGATGAAAAGAAAGGCCTAAGAGTACGATAGTAAATATTATTGTTAATAAAAAAATCATGGGAGAGACACTATGGGTTTAAACCATAATTAACTGAGCCGAAATCGGTTGTCTTATTTGGACTAGGGTCTCACTCAGCTCATTCTAATCCTCCTTGAAATCACTCGTAGATGAAGCCGATTGTGAGTAAGAGAAGAATAAGGGAGGCTCAAAGGATAGTGAGGATTGGGTTAGAAAACTGGGTGGCTCATGGCGTGGGCAGCAGGAGGGCGATTCCAAATCGAATAGGAGAAAGAGAATTGCGACGAGAAAAAATCGTATTGAATATGGGAGACGTGCTGATCCTTGAGGGTCAAAGCCGCATTCATATGGTGATAGTTTTTCTGTATCCGGGTTGATTAGTGGAAGTCAAAAGCCAATTGCGGCAAGGATGATAACTAAAAGAATTGTAATAGAGACAAAAATAAGCATTTACTTTCTCTCGGGGTTAAACCGAGGTTTAATGATTGGAAGTCATTTGTACTTGTTATACTAAGAAAGCTATGAGCCTCATCAATAAATTGAAACGTATAGGAATAGTCATACGACGTCAACAAAGTGTCAGTATCATGCGGCAGCTTCAAAGCCGAAATGGTGTTGTGAGGTGAAGTGGAAAAACACTTGCCGTAATAGGCATATTAGTAAAAAGACGGAGCCAATGATGACATGAAGTCCGTGAAATCCTGTTGCTACGAAGAAAGTAGTTCCGTAAATACCGTCTGCGATAGAGAATGGGGCTTCATAATATTCTATCGCTTGCAAGAGGGTAAAGTACAGGCCAAGTGCAATAGTGAAAGCTAAAGCTTGGATGGCCCCTTTTCGGTTGGCTTGCATGATGCTGTGATGGGCCCAAGTAACGGAAACTCCGGAAGCCAGAAGGACGGCAGTATTTAAGAGCGGGACTTCAAACGGGTTAAGGGGGGCAATGCCAGTTGGAGGTCAAGATTCTCCGATTTCAGGGGTAGGCACTAGACTGGCGTTATAGAAGGCTCAGAAAAAGCCAAAAAAGAAGAGTACTTCGGATGTGATAAATAAGATTATTCCGTATCGAAGGCCTTTTTGTACTGGTGGCGTGTGGTGGCCCTGGTAAGTGCTTTCTCGTACGACGTCTCGTCATCATTGAAATATTGTTAGTAGTGTTGAAGCTAAGGCAAGTATAAGAATCAGTGAGGTATTGAAGTGAAATCATGCGGCTAATCCAGAGGTTAAGAGAAAAGCTGCTGCAGCCCCTATAAGAGGTCATGGATTAGGTTCAACTATGTGGAAGGCGTGAGCTTGATGAGCCATAAGTGTTTTCTTGAAGGTACAGACTTAATAACAGTACAAAGACATACGCTTGAATTATTGCAACGGCTAATTCTAGGAGTGTTAGTAAGAGTAAGGTTAAGAAGGTTAAGGTAGCAACAATAATTGATGTTGATAATATTACTGAAGTGGCTGTAGAGATGAGGTGAATGAGCAAATGTCCTGCAGTTAAGTTGGCGGTTAGTCGAACTCCGAGGGCTAATGGTCGAATAAATAGGCTGATAGTTTCGATTACAATTAAAATGGGAATTAGTAGAGTGGGGGTGCCTTCCGGGAGGAAGTGGGCGAATGAGGCAGTTATTTGATTTCGTAGCCCAATTAGGACGGTTGCGAGCCAAAATGGGACTGCTAGGCCGAGGTTTATTGAGAGTTGTGTTGTTGGGGTAAATGTATAGGGAAGAAGGCCTAAGAGGTTCATCCCTAAGATAAATAGTATAAGTGAAGAGAGGATGAAGGCCCACTTATGGCCGGGGGTACTGAGAGGGAGAAAAATTTGCTTAGTAAAAGTCTTTAAAAAAAGTGATTGGGAAGAGGTAAGGCGATTAAGAAGTCATTGTTTTGAGGGGGCTGGGAATAAGAGTCATGGGACAAGTATAGCAATTAAGATTAATGGCACACCTAATGAGGTTGGTGAGGCGAATTGATCGAAGAGGTTGGTTACCATAGTCAGATTCAAGTTTGTTTTGAAATTTTAGAGCTTTTTGAAGATGGCTCATTAAGGAAGAGGTGGGTTAGAATTTTTTTGGGGGGTAGGCAAATGAAGATAATTCATGATCACATAAAAATTGCGATTGGCCAACGTTCTAAAATTTGTGGCATACCATTAAGGGTGGGTGGAGTCTCCTATCTACAGCTTAAAAGGCTGTCGCTGGACCTATAGCTTCTTAATGACGTGTTTTGGGTATTTAGTCAAAGCAAAAAGTTTTTTATTGGTAGGGCTTCAAGAACAATTGGCATAAAGCTGTGATTTGCACCACAAATCTCTGAGCATTGGCCATAAAAGATCCCTGGACAGCCAATAATGAAGGAGGCTTGGTTTAATCGACCCGGAATGGCATCTATTTTGATGCCGAGAGATGGTATTGCTCATGAGTGAAGTACGTCTTCGGCTGTAATAATAATTCGGGTAATTGTTCCTGTTGGGGTGACTATGCGATTGTCTACTTCTAAGAGACGAAATTGACCCGGAGTTAGGTCGTTTGATGGGACCATGTAGGAGTCAAAAGCTAAGTTAGCAAAATCGGAGTATTCATATGACCAGTATCATTGGTGGCCAACGGTTTTAACTGTCATGTCAGGAGTATTAACTTCGTCTATCAGATATAGAATACGGAGGGAGGGAAGGGCAATTACAATAAGAATTACGGCTGGCATGATAGTTCAAATTATTTCAATTTCTTGAGCATCAATGGTGTTGGTATTCGAGAGTTGGGTGGTTATTAGTGTCGTAATAATATACAAGACGAGCATGCTAATTAAGAGGGCTGCTATTAAGGCATGGTCGTGAAAGTGAAGAAGTTCTTCTATAATCGGGGAAATAGCGTCTTGTAGACCGAGTTGGGTTGGGTAGGCCATTAGGAGGAATGCTGGGGTTCAACCAGTAATTTTATCTTGACAAGGTAAGGTTATATTTTAACTAATTTCTCAAGAAAGTGACAGAGGGGTAATGTATCTGACTTGAAATCAGATGACGGGGGTTCAATTCCCTCCTTTCTCGGGCGATTGAATGAGAATGATGGCTCTTCCAATGTGTGATGTTTAGGGGGTATCCTAACAGTCATTCAATATTTGTAGGGGTAATCTGGGTAGCAAAGGGTCGCTTTTCTGAGTAGGCTTTTCAGGCAATAAATGTCATTATAACAACCCCACTTAGGAAATTAGTGACCCATAGATGAGACAGTATTTCAGAGGTGTAGGCATCTGGGTAATCAGAGTATCGGCGTGGCATTCCTGCCAAGCCTAGGAAATGTTGAGGGAAGAAGGTAAGATTAACTCCTACGAATATCACTCCAAATTGAATTTTTGTTCATAGGCCGTGGAGGGTATATCCTGTAAATAGAGGAAATCAATGAACAAATCCGGCCATGATGGCAAAAACTGCTCCTATTGACAAAACATAGTGAAAGTGTGCAACAACATAGTAGGTATCATGGAGAACAATATCAATAGAAGAGTTGGCTAGTACAATTCCGGTTAGACCCCCAATTGTAAATAGGAAAATAAACCCTAGGGCTCATAGTAGTGGGGCTTCTCATTTGACAATTCCACCATGCATGGTGGCTAGCCAACTGAAAACTTTAACGCCTGTGGGGATGGCGATAATTATTGTTGCTGAGGTAAAGTAGGCACGTGTGTCAACATTTAGGTCCGTGGTGAATATGTGGTGGGCTCATACAATAAACCCGAGGAGGCCGATAGATAGCATGGCTCATACTATACCTATGTAGCCGAAAGGCTCTTTTTTGCCAGAATAGTAAGCTACCACGTGGGAGATAATTCCGAAGCCCGGTAGGATAAGAATATATACCTCTGGGTGGCCAAAAAATCAGAATAGGTGTTGGTACAGAATTGGGTCGCCCCCTCCAGCGGGGTCGAAAAAGGTAGTGTTTAGGTTGCGGTCAGTAAGAAGTATAGTGATACCTGCAGCTAGACGGTAGCGATAGAAGAGGAGCACAGCAGTGATTAATACAGATCAAATGAAGAGTGGTGTCTGATACTGAGTAGTTGAAGGTGGTTTTATGTTAATAATTGTTGTGATGAAGTTGATGGCCCCTAGGATTGAAGAGACACCTGCTAGGTGCAAGGAGAAAATGGCCAGATCTACGGATGGCCCGGCATGTGCAATATTACCGGCTAGCGGGGGGTATACAGTTCATCCGGTGCCTACTCCGGCTTCGACTATTGAAGAGGCTAAAAGAAGAAAGAATGAGGGGGGGAGAAGTCAGAAGCTTATGTTATTTATTCGTGGAAAGGCTATATCTGGGGCGCCAAGCATAAGGGGGATTAGTCAGTTGCCAAAGCCTCCGATTAAGATTGGCATTACTATGAAAAAAATTATTACGAAGGCATGGGCGGTAACAACGACATTGTAAATTTGGTCGTCTCCCAGAAGTGTGCCGGGTTGGCTCAGTTCAGCTCGGATAAGGAGGCTGAGTGCAGTGCCCACTATTCCGGCCCAGGCGCCAAAAACTAGGTACATGGTACCGATATCTTTGTGGTTGGTGGAAAAAAGTCAGCGGGTGAATATCACAGGTAAAGTGGCCGAGTAGGTGGCAGGTTGTAGCCCTGAAGACAGAGGTTAAAGCCCTCTCTTTATCAAGTGCACATGCGGTTGCAAGCCGCGGAAAGCGGAATAATATCTGCCGGGGCTTCTCCCGGTTCCCCCCCGAGAAGTAGAGCAAAATAGGGGTAAGTCATTTTGGTGGGAGGAAACGGGGGCGGACGTGGTCCTCTCTTAGTAGGCCTTGGAGTGTCATGACATGCGGTTGCAAGCCGCGGAAAGCGGAATAATATCTGCCGGGGCTTCTCCCGGTTTCTCCCCCCAACCGGGAGAAGTAGAGCAAAATAGGGGTAAGTCATTTTGGTGAGAGGAGACGGGGGTGGATGTGGTCCTCTCTTAGTAGGCCTTGGAGTGTCATCACATGCGGTTGCAAGCCGCGGAAAGCGGAATAATATCTGCCGGGGCTTCTCCCGGTTTCTCCCCCCAACCGGGAGAAGTAGAGCAAAATAGGGGTAAGTCATTTTGGTGAGAGGAGACGGGGGTGGATGTGGTCCTCTCTTAGTAGGCCTTGGAGTGTCATCACATGCGGTTGCAAGCCGCGGAAAGCGGAATAATATCTGCCGGGGCTTCTCCCGGTTTCTCCCCCCAACCGGGAGAAGTAGAGCAAAATAGGGGTAAGTCATTTTGGTGAGAGGAGACGGGGGTGGATGTGGTCCTCTCTTAGTAGGCCTTGGAGTGTCATCACATGCGGTTGCAAGCCGCGGAAAGCGGAATAATATCTGCCGGGGCTTCTCCCGGTTTCTCCCCCCAACCGGGAGAAGTAGAGCAAAATAGGGGTAAGTCATTTTGGTGAGAGAGGAAACGGGTGGTCCTCTTCTTAGCGGGTTTTGAGTGTATATATGATGTGATGCATAAATTTGTGTAGTAGAAAGAAACTCGTTGGTTGGAGTATTTAGCTGTTAACTAAAAAGTTGTAGGATCAAGGCCTGCCTTTCTAGAGGGCTTTATCTTAATTAAAGTATTTGGGTTGCATCCATAAGATGTAGGTTAAACGCCTGCAAGTCCTACAGAAACTAAGAGATTTTAACTCATACTTAAAACTTTGAAGGTTTTTGGTCTAATTATCCTAAGTTCCTATATGATAAAGAAAAGTGTGGGGGTCAAGGGGAAAAAAAATAGAGCAATTGATGTGAAAAAAGCTGTGAATGGCTTGATTTTATTTGTGCGCCAGTGAATGAATGAATTTATTGTATTTGGTGGGAGTGTCAGAATAGTAATATATGAAAGACGGGTATAAAAAAAGAGGGCAATTAATGAGGCTAGCATGGTGAGTGTTGCAAGTGTTAGTGTGTTTTGCTTGATGAGTTCAAAGGTGATAAGTAGTTTAGGTGAGAATCCTGACAATGGGGGGAGACCTGCTAGGGACAAAAGAATAAGTATGGTGGATGATATCAAGATTGGTGTCTTGGGTCAAGAAGATGAAATCTCTAGTATTTTCGTTGCGGACACTGATATTAGGGATAGGAAGATAGCTGCGGTTATTGAAATGTAGAGGAGAAAGGTGAAAAGGGTTAATTGAGGGCTAAATTTGAGGATGAGAATTATTCAACCGAGGTGACCGATTGAGGAGAAAGCCATAATCTTGCGGAGTTGGGTCTGGTTAATGCCTCCTCAGCCGCCAATTAGGATGGAGGTTAGGCCCATTAGGATTAGTAGGTTGAGGTTTAAGAGGTGGGAGGTTTGAAGGAGAAGGGCCATTGGGGCAATTTTTTGTCATGTGGACAAGATTAGCCCTGTAGATAATGGGATTCCTTGAAGTACTTCAGGCATTCAGAAGTGGAGCGGGGCTAAGCCGAGTTTTAGTATTAGGGCTATTGAGAAAGCTATGGTTGAGAGTGGGTTTATTATTGAGGTGATTGATCATTCTCCTGTTAGTCATGCATTTATTGTTGTCGAGAATAGGATTAAGGCGGAGGCAGAGGCTTGTGTCAGAAAATATTTGGTAGCGGCTTCAATTGCTCGGGGGTGTGGGAATTTGGTTATAAGAGGGATGATGGCGAGTGTATTAATTTCTAGGCCGATTCAGGCCAAGAGTCAGTGATGGCTTATTAAAACGGTTGTGGTGCCTAGGGCTAAGCTTAATAGTAATATTATCAGTGCGGTTGGGTTAATAAGTAAAGGAAGGGGTCCAACCTACATTTTTGGGGTATGGGCCCAAAAGCTTAATTAGCCGACTTTACTGTGTAACAGGGGAGGGGGTTAACCGACATTTTTGGGGCATGAGCCCAAAAGCTTTTTTAGCTGACCCTATTAAGGAATGGCATAATGGAAGTGCAAAGAGTTTTGATCTCTTAGGTATAGGTTCAATTCCTATTTCTTTAGAAAACGAGAAGGTTTGAACTTCTATAAATCTCCCTATCAAGGAGGGCCCTATCTTTCGGGCACGTTTTCATATTGGAGGTGAGAGGAAAAGTGAAATTGGGAGAGAGATATGAAAGATGACTAATGCGAGGGTAATAGGAAGAAAATTTTTTCAGACCAGGTGTATAAGTTGATCATAGCGGAAGCGGGGGTAGGAGGCACGGATTCAAAGGAAAAGTATTGAAAGAATTGAGGCTTTGATCATTAGTGAGACTGTTGAGGAGAATAGGAATGGGGATGAGCTAATAAATAGAATAACGGTCAAGGTATTTATTATTAAAATATTGGCGTATTCTGCTAGGAAAAAAAGGGCGAATGGTCCACCGGCATACTCAACGTTGAAGCCAGAAACTAGCTCGGATTCACCCTCGGTTAAGTCAAATGGTGAGCGGTTGGTTTCAGCAAGTGTAGAAACAAATCATATTAATGCGAGAGGCCAGAGCGGAAGAATAAGTCATATGTGTTGTTGAGTAAGGTTAAAATTTATTAGTGAGAATCCGCCTGCTAAGATAATAGGACACAAAATAATAAGGGCCATAGTTACTTCATATGAAATTGTTTGGGCAACGGCACGGAGTGCGCCGATTAGGGCGTATTTAGAATTTGAGGCTCAGCCTGAGCCTAGGATTGTGTAAACGATCAGGCTGGAGAGAGCTAGGATAAAGAGGATACTTAGATTAAAGTCAGAATAGGCAAATGGGAGAGGAAGGGGAGTTCAAAGAATTATGGCCAGGATTAGGGCTATAGTTGGTGCAGCCAAAAAAAGGATCTGGGAGGAAGTTGAAGGGCGGATGGGCTCTTTTAAGAAGAGTTTGACCCCATCAGCAATTGGTTGAAGGAGACCGAAGGGGCCCACTACGTTTGGACCTTTTCGGTGTTGTATGTAGCCGAGAATCTTTCGTTCAATAAGGGTTAAGAATGCAACTGCTAGAAGGACTGGGGCAATATAGAGGAGAGGAAGAATATGCATAAAGAAAAATGGCATAGCTAGTGAGGGGATTTGAACCCCTTAATTAGAGGGCTTAGGTCTCTTGCATGTCCGTTTTGCTTCACTGGCTGTCTTAGGCTTAGATATATTTATAGAACTTACTAATTAAGTTGACTTCATTAGTTAAGAGTTGTGGCTTGATGGTGCATTGGCCACGTTACTTCGGTCCTTTCGTACTAGAAGTAACATTTTACAGATAGAAACCGACCTGGATTACTCCGGTCTGAACTCAGATCACGTAGGGTTTTAATTGTTGAACAAACAAACCTTTAGTAGCGGCTGCACCACTGGGATACCCTGATCCAACATCGAGGTCGTAAACCCATTTGTCGATAGGGGCTCTTGAAATGGATTGCGCTGTTATCCCCAGGGTAACTTGGTTCGTTGATCGGTTGCCGGATCAGATGTGTCAAATTAGTGATTCTTGGAGTAGTAGCTCGTAGATTAGGATTAAGGCCCTTTCGTCATGGAGGTTTTGTTTTTCTCCGTGGTCACCCCAACCCAAAACCAATGTTCATAACCTCTCTGTTTTTTAGGTGGGTTTAGTGGAGGTTGACATTGGGTTTAAAGCTCCATGGGGTCTTCTCGTCTTGTATTAGCATTCCCGCCTCTTCACGGGGAAGTCAGTTTCACTGATTAGAATGGGGAGACAGTATAACCCTCGTGATGCCGTTGATACGAGTCCTTATTTAGAGAACAAGTGATTATGCTACCTTTGCACGGTCAGGGTACCGCGGCCGTTTAATTATATCACTGGGCAGGCTGGACCTCTTATGGTATGTCAAGAGGCGATGTTTTTGGTAAACAGGCGGGGTTATTATTTGCCGAGTTCCTTCCCTTTCTTTTAATCTTTCCAGGAGTACACTTGTGTAAGGTTAACGTAGGAGGTAATAGAGTTTTCTAGAATAGTTACTATATCAACATATTGACGTTAACGACCAATGGTTTGTCCATTTTGGCTTATGTTTGTACTTTGGAGAAAGTCAATTTCTTGTTACTAGTTTTAGCATGGGGGCTTCTATAATTGTATAGAGTCATTCAGTAAAAATAAAGGGTTAAAGGTATTTTTGGGTATTGGGGGGTTTTGGAAAGAGAGCTTTAACGCTTTCTTAAAGGTGGCTGCTTTTAGGCCCACTTACTTTGTGGAAACAAATTTTACCCTTTCTTATAGGTTGTATCCTTTTTCAAATAAGCTGTGCCTTATTTGAATAGCTCTTAAGTTTAATGGGCTTATAAAATAAATAAGGAAACTTAAGGTAGAACTAAAATTCTTTTCCTGAATAACCAGCTATCTCTAAGCTCGATAGGCTTTTCACCACTACTTAAAAATCATCCCACTCTTTTGCGACAGAGACGGGTTGGCTCCATTGAGCTGTTTTGAAGTAGCTCGCTTAGTTTCGGGGGGTCAAACTGATGTTTCACTTTGCTTGAGGAAGACTAGCTAAACCATGATGCAAAAGGTACGAGTGAATATCTCTGCTGTGTTTTGCTTTAGGGCTATTTCAGAACTATTTCATTTTTTCCCTTGCGGTACTTGAGATAAAGCGCTAGGAAGTTTTTTAATCGCCTTTACTAGACTGATAAAATGTTTTATTTATCCTTAGTAGGGGGTATGTCTTTCATAAGAGTATATTAGGCTTAATTTTAGGCTCAAAGTAATCTGGCTTTCACAGATATATTCTCGGTGTAAGCGGGAGGTTTTGTTAAACTATACTTTGTTGATCCAAGTGCACCTTCCGGTACACTTACCATGTTACGACTTGCCTCTTCTGAGGTGCGATATTTGTTAAAAACATGTTGTGTGCTGTGAAGATGGTGACGGGCGGTGTGTACACGTCCCAGGGCCTTATTAAAAAGGGCTCTATGATCGCTTTTTACTACTAAATCCGCCTTCGTGGCTGTGTTTCATGCAGCATTTCGTATGTTCTATTTTAGAAATTGTAGCCCATTGCTTTCCCCATCATGAGCTGCACCTTGACCTGACGTGTTTGTTATGAACTATTAACTTACTATTGGCATTCATATGGTAAGTTTGCGACGGAGGTATACAGGCTGATTGGCGAGGGGGGGGTAGGGTATATCGGGGGTTATCGATTATAGAACAGGCTCCTATAGTTGGGTGGGACACCGTCAAGTCCTTTGGGTTTTAAGCTGATGCTCGTAATACCCGGGCGTTTGTTGATGTAAGTATAAATTTTACGGTGGGGCATAGTGGGGTATATAATCCCAGTTTGTTTCCCTACTGTCGTGTATTCAGGAAGAAGGTTAGAGCAACTTTCGTTTTGTTTTTCTTGATAACAAGCTTGTCACGGCTAAGTTAAGGTTTTGCCCTAATTGGGTAATCCCTTAATCACGCTTAACGCCGAGAATTATCAACTTGAGCTCGTGCGGTTTAGCCGCGGCGGCTGGCACCGAGTTGGCCAGCTCTCTTCTCTATAACTGGTTCAAGTTAGCACTTATTAACAATATTAATCACTGCTGAAGACCCTTGTGGGTGTGGTTGGACTAGGTGTTGTGGGCGGGTTAGTGCCTGATACCGGCTCCTTAGCCTGGGAAAGGTGAAAGGGCGTCCTCACGGGTTGGCTAATGCTTGCATTTGTAGGTTTAGGGAGAGTTGATAATAAGGCTGGGACCAAACCTTTGTGCTCTTAGGACTTTTCAGGGTCCATCTTAGCGTTTTCAGCGCTACACTTTGGGTTAAGCTATAAAAGCAGGACATAATTTAAGAGAATATTGGCTTTGGGGGCCAGAAGTAGAGGTTTAACCCCTTTTGTCCTGAAAGAGTCGAGAGAGTGGACCTTGAGTTTTGAGTAGGGTTTATGCTACAGTCTTCGGCTTACAAGGCCGATGCTTTAAGTTAAGCTATCAAAACAGCTTTTACTTGGACTTGCACCAAGATTAGCTGGCCCCTAAAACCAGAGGAAAGCTCTTTTCCATTAAAAGCAGTCTTAGCTTTTTGATGTAGTATTTTCTGCGTAGGGTATAAAGGTTTTTGTTATTGTTAAAAACTTATACAAGTTCTGCAGAAAAAAAAAAAGTGTAAATCTAAGTATAAGAAATTTTTTTCGGGGGGGCCCAATTGGCTTTTTTTTTTAAACCTAACTCGGGGGGGATTAGGGGAATTTAATAGGAAAAAAGAGTTGGGGGGGGGGAAGGGGGGGGGTAGGAGCAAAAAAAGAGAAAAATGGGTAAAAATGGGTAAAAATGGGTAAAAATGGATTTTTTGAATTTTTCAAAAAAGATGAAAAAAAGATGAAAAAAAGCGAAAAAATCAAATTTGAGCGTAAATCCTAAAGGTGGGAGGAAATATCAGGGTAGTCTCTATGTCCGTCGAGCATTCATAGATATGGGAACAATAACCTGCAATGGGGACTAAGGTATAGTCCGGACCTCTCACCATGCCATAGCGGACACTCTGAGATGTGGATGAAACCTCCCCTATAAAAACCCCTACCAATGCCTCAGTAGTTCAAGGGTGGTCTTATCTTGTAGGTAGGTCCCTCGCTCATAGGAGGGATATTTATTGAAGATCGATCGCAGCGTCTCTTCAATATGGGTCCCACAGATTCACATCCGTCAGATGAACGTAAGATCGACGGCTGTAACTCTACAAATTTGGACCATTGGAAACTGAGGACGATCCAGTCCTTAAACCAACCGTGGACCGTCTCGTAAGGTTGGGTGAAAGAATAGGATTCGTGGTAGTAACGAAGGGTAGTAAAAGATCAATTCATGAGGGGAAAATAATTATGGGAGATTTTTAAGTGTGTTTGAATGAGTGAACCAGTATAGGTCGTTAATGAAGGTCCATTGAAAAAAATATTCATGGTGCTATCAATTTGGGTGGAGTCTTCGTAGGATGAATGATGCATTATTAACTATAGGTAAAGAAGGTATGGGAGACTTAAGGTGTAAAGAAAACCATTTTAGAGTTTATTCGTAACATAAATTTTATGAAGATTAAGACGGAGGGATCAACCAGTTGGACTCACTTAGATTAAGATACGAATTTACCCGGGCAAGGGAAGGTCCAATCAAGTAGTCATAATATGGGCGCAGGCAAACATTAAAAAGGGATATTTTTTATTTGTTGGGTCTTCATGTGTTCAATGACCATAAATATGGGTGAATGAGTGGTGACTAGACATGAATGGGGATTAAACATATATGTCTTAAACATATATATGGGTAAATCATTTTATGGGGATACTGAGAGATAAATGATGGTTAGAAATGAATGTGGTGATCATAAAATGTTATACCCAATAAAGTATAGACGGACATATAAAGGAAGAATCATCTTATGGGGATACTGAGAGATAAATGATGGTTAGAAATGAATGAGGTTGATCATAAAATGTTTTACCCAATAAAGTGTAAATAGACATATGGGGAAGAATCATCTTATGGGGATACTGAGAGATAAATAGTGACTAGAGATGGGGGGGGGCAAATCATAAGATGTTTTACCCTACTAACTAAAAACGGGCATAATAGGGGGAAGAATCATTTTATGGGGAA